TTTGTTCAATTCTACCCGGAAAATAAAACAAGGAATAAGAATCTTTGGCAAACAGGAGACATGATTTGATTCGATACAAGACGACACAAGAAAAGGATTTTCTTGTGTCGTCTTGTATCGAATCGAATAGACGATTAGGAAGACTAAGAATACTAATTTCATTTTTCCCGTCCTCCTTGCCTTGTATTATATTCCTTTCTATTTGTATACTTATTTTCTATCATTAGGAATGGTATACAAGTAATGAGTTTCAGACATCCCGCAAAATAAAAAAGAGTAAAAAAAAAAAAAATAAAGAAAAGACTTATAGAATTTTTTGAATCATATATCATTCTATCGATCAACAAGAATTTGGCACTTTTACCAACTTTCTTTTAAGAAATCTATAGATCTAGAAATTCATTTCGTACAATTGAACCTTTTCAAACTGTTTCTTTTTCAGAACCAAAAAGATTTGTGCCAAAATCACAGATGCCAAGAAGAACAGAAGGCCTTGAACTCGTAATGGATCTTGAAGCACTATTTCCGCGTCTCCCTGACCAAACCCTCCTATATTTGGATTACTTGTTAATGGTTGATCAAGCTTGATGGATTCACCTTCTGAAACAAGAAGTTCTGGTCCTGGAGGTATAATATCAACCACTTGACGTCCTTCTAATGCATCAACTATGGATATTTCATATCCCCCCTTTTCTTTACGTGCTATTCTGCTTACTATACCAGCAGATGTAGCATTATAAACTGTATTGTTACTCTTGCTACCATCAGGATAAATCTGACCCCTTCCTCTGTTCCCACCTACATATATGGGATATTTTAAGAAGTGAACGTCTTTTTTCGTCGCAGGGTCGGGGGAAAGAATAGGAAAGACGATTTCACTATATTTCTGACCGGGAACAGGACCTATCACAAGAATATTTCTTTTATTAGGACGATAACACTGAAAAGAAAGATTGCCCATCTTTTCTTTCATTTCGGGAGAAATACGATCAAGGGGGGCTAATTCGAATCCCTCGGGTAAAATAAGAACAGCTCCTACATTCAAAGCTCCTTTTTTACCATTAGCAAGAACTTGTTTCAATTGCATATCATAAGGAATTCGAACAACTGCTTCAAATACAGTATCAGGAAGTACAGCTTGCGGAACTTCAATATCCACGGGCTTATTAGCTAAATGGCAATTGGCACATACAATTCGCCCAGTTGCTTCTCGTGGATTTTCATAACCCTGCTGTGCAAAAATGGGATATGCATTTGAAATAGATGCTCGAGTTATTACATATATCATGATCGATACATAAATAGATCGAGTCATCTGTTCTTTTACCCAAGAAAAAGTATTTCTATTTTGCATGGTCCAATCATTGATCCACGGAATTTCTACAATAAATTTGATAGGTATCTAGTAGAATTCCCTATCCACAAGTTTGCCATTGTATTGATTGTACTGAAAGAATTGTACTATAGTAAGAATACCTTGAAGTAAATAAGGTAGAAGTATAAAGAAAAAGATCTAATAAATTATTCATTCATTGAATGATAAATTACTACAAGCGAAGGAGATACACGATTTAAAAAATGGAAGATCCAATATTTCACAATTGTATCTAGAATCACTGGAAAAGTGGAAACAAGACCAGATATAATCTGATCATTCTGAGCCAATCCAAAATCGCTGTAGATCGAACCAATCATTAGTTCCCAACCATGGGTCGAGTGAAATCCGATCCATAAATCAGTAACTAAAAGAATCGAAAAAGCTTTGATTGTATCACTTAAGTTATAGAGAAATTCCTGAATCCAAGAATTTAGAATGAAAAGTTCTTCATTACCCAGAAAAAAATAACCACTTAGAATAGCAAAACAGATTAGATTTGTAGAGAAATGCAAAATGATATGGAAATGAGATTCATTGTGTTTTTGGACCAATTGTATTGTTTCCTTGTGCATTCCTATACGAATCCTTTGCATATATGTCTCCGAGTACTCCTTTATCATCTCGTCCAACAGGAATAGTTCTTCTAATTCCATAAATTTTTCTAGAACATTTTTCTCTTGAATATCATTCAAAAGGATTTCGGATTGCCTGGTATTCCACCAATTAATAACCCAAGTTTCTAGACATTTATTAAATGAGAGAGAAATCCACCAGGGCAAAAAGAGTATAGACACAAGATATGGGAGGGAAGCCAATGCTTTCTTTTTTTTCATTCTGTATCCATGATGTGAATTGTTAATGAACCTGTTTCATTCGTCGATTCTATCTGATCTATCTGAGATTTCTATGAAGCACGAATTATATAACAAGAGCCTATAACTCTAACAAGAAAACAAGAATAAGGTATCGAACCTATGGATCTTTTCCTATTTTTGTTTTTGTGTAAGAATTGAGTCTTTGGATCTAGAATAATCTAGAATAGAACATAGAAGAAGGGCCCTTTTAAAATGAAAAAAAAAGTAAATATTATTTCCATATTCCAGAGATCATAATTAGGCAAATTGTAACCAATTTTCCCTTCATTTATTCCTTTCGATAAAGACTCAAAATCGAAAACCCATTTGAACTAACGAATAGAATTTGGATTTAAAGACGAACCCTACCGGATCCTTTAATTCTTTTATTTCTATTTTGAATTTTTTGAATTCGAAAGATTTCACTGTCTAACCGCAGCGCGGGGATAGGGTATCAATTCAAAGGCCTAAAAAGAGGAATTATGTTTTACGAAAACAAAAGACATGTTAGGATATTTGATGAATCTATAATTATTAGACCTTTTACTAGTATAAAGAGTGAAACTGTACACCATGTGTATGCGTATACAAAATAGTTTCTATTCTCCTTAATATATTTTTTTTTAATATATTCTATTTGATTAGTGATATTTTTGATTAGTTATATTTTTGATTAGTTATATTAGATTTTATTAATATTGTTCCATATACGTCCTCCTGCTTTTGAGATGTATTAAGTTCCTTCTCTCATGCTGAGATTTATTCTTTAGTTCATTTCAAAATACTTCAATGGGTACGCGCAAGAAATAGGCCAATTCGGCAGCTTTTTGTTCAATTTCTCGTGGAGTCAAATTCTCATCAGTACGGGTCAAGGGAATAGCTCCTTGGCCCCTGACTTCCATATAAAGAACACGACGAGGAAAAAGACCCTCTCTCACCTCCATTCTGATTGATTGGATATCTTTCAGAAAGAAACGAAGGAAGACGCGACGATTTCTTCCAGGAAATCCCCAACGAAAAAGGGACATTATCCCTTTTTTTCTATTGAATTGGTCATAACCACTACCTACATTCCATGAAATTGTGCACCACAAATAAGAACTAATGAATAGACCTGCGATCCCATAAAAAGACATCACGATCCCTTGTGGGAAAAAAAGAATTTGCTGATAAGGAAATACGGATATCAGATTTTTACCAAGATAACTGGAAGTTCCAACCACTAAGAATCCTAGTGAACCTAAAAAAAGGATAAAGGCCCAGCAAAAATTACTTGTTTTTCGAGACCCTGTTATAAGTTCTATCCATATATGTTCTGATCGCCAGTTCATACTATACTAGATCCAGTTGCATTCGATTGGAATTGAGAGAATAATCCAAAAGGATTTGACTCGACTTTTATTGCTTGATCCCGAAGTAACTTTCATCAACTAGCAGCATTCCGACAGGAACTCTTAGGAATAATTGGTTAGATAAATTTAGTTTCTATTTCAAATATTTTTCAAAAAAGATTTGCTGATCATTTTGAATTTAATCATTTAATTGATTAAGCTATAACCGCATATACATGCATTAATGCGTATATTATGCATCGGCATACATAACAAAACAACTCTTCCATTTGTTTTCGGAAAAGCCACATATCATATATCCTACCATATTACATTAAAAAAGTATCTGTATGATGATCCAGTTTTGAAATAAATTGATGAGATTTGGTCCCATCATATTTAGACAATCTTATTTCTTTGGACATAAAGAGATAAAGAAGCCATTGCGATTGCCGGAAAGACTAGGGCCACTACAGGAACAAAAATAGAGGGAAGGCTAAAATCTATCATAGAATGGGTACCTCAATTTCATATTTGTACCTATTATAATTATAAAGATATCTTATGATAAGTCTATCTATTAGATAGAATATTAAGATAATATTAATATGAAATATTTCATAACCAATAACGAATGTAGAACTCAATGAAGTGTACCTATTCCTCTTTCTACACGAATATTTATGAGAATCCGCTTTAAGAAATTGAATTCTTCTTCTCCCATCTTTATCTTCATCGTCTTTCTATCTTTCCTTTCATCAAAACACCTTTTTTTCTTTGAAAGGGAAGATAGAAAAGAGTTTCTTATGAGTTCCCGACTTTAACCAATCTTATCCAACAAACAGGGATTCCTAGTGAAAAACGGGGATTTTCGCTAAATAGAAAGAACTTCTATATTCTTATTATTTGTTATTTGAATATTTCTATTTTCTTTCTTTGATTTGAGATTTCTTATTTCTTTTTATTTAATATTTTTAATATTTTCTTTTCATTTTTTCGATATCTTTTTTTATCTATTTTTTGTTGTTCTATATATGAATATGTCAAAAGGACGGAGAAATTTATTTTTATTTCCCGGATTTCTCGGAAGGAGAAAGAAATTCTTTTTTATCTTGTCAATAGAGGGATGCTTATTCCTAATCAGGAAGAGAGGTAGAATAAAAAAGGGATCCGGGTCAAAAAGTCATTATCCAAAACTTCTAACTTTTACTACATTTATAACGGATGTCTCCAAAGAAAATACCATCTTCTTAGTTTTATTTTTTTCATTATAATGAACTAAATGCGTATGCGCTACAAATAAAAATAACTGAAGCTAGTGCTATACTTCCATTTGAAAATGAAGAATTTCAATCTTTTTTTTCATCTTGATTCAAGGGAAGGAAACCATGTAGCTGAAATAACTCATTCAGAACACCTTTTAAAGGATTACGTGGTACGATTGGGTCGAATAAGCCCTTATCGAATAAATACTCAGCCACCTGTAAACCATCGGGTACTGTCTTTTTCAATGTTTGTTCAATTACTCTTTTACCCGCAAACGCAATGTAGGCATTAGGTTCAGCAATAATGATATCTCCCAACATACCAAAACTTGCTGTAACTCCGCCAGTTGTAGGAGATGTAAGGATTGATATATAGAATAACTTTTTATTTAATTGATAATCATATAAAGCAGAAGATATTTTAGCCATTTGCATCAAGCTCAAACTCCCTTCTTGCATGCGTGCTCCTCCAGAAGCACACACAATAATGACAGGTAGAGATCGATTAGTAGCATACTCGATCAAACGGGTGATTTTCTCACCTACTACGGATCCCATACTACCTCCTATAAACTGAAAATCCATAACTCCCATTGCTATGGGAATACTATTTAGTTGACCTACGCCCGTTTGAACAGCTTCAGTTAAACCCGTTTTTATTTGAGAAAAAGAGATGCGATCTATATAAGGTTCCTCCTCTGAATGAAATTCAATGGGGTCCATAGAAACCATATCTTCATCCATAGGCTCCCAAGTGCCAGGATCTATAAAGAGTTCGATTCTATCTGAACTACTCATTTTCAAATGATATCCGCAGTGTTCACAAATATTCATTTTTGAACTAAAAAATTTTTTATAATTTAATCCATAACAATTCTCACATTGAACCCATAACTGTTTGTATTTTGTATTTATATCGAAATCATTAGATCTTTCTATTCTATTGAAAGAACTGCTACTAGTTTTGATACTAGAATTTCCACTTTCAATACTACTTCTATTTTCCGTACAAATAAAACTAAAAATGTAACTGTCGATACCACTGTAAATGTCACTATTGATTTCAAAACGAAGATAACTATCAATGCAACTATTAATGTGATTATTCCAATTAGATTGAGTATCATACATGGAATAATAATAGTAGTAATTATTACTATTAGACCCACTATTAGACCCACTATTCAAATAACTAGAAAAAAGAATCTCTAGTTCACTCAAACTAGCATTGTCAATATCAAAAATCTGATTTTCAATATCAAAATATACAGAATAAGTATCACCATTACTATTTCTAACTAAAAAAGTATGATCAGAGATCAAACTCCAAATATTCCTGTTATCAAATAAAGAATTTAGATAATTAATATTACTAAAACTATAACTGTCCCAACTAGAAATCTTTTTCTCCGTATCATTTAGAATAGTTTCTTCACTTCCACTGGTATGTCCAAGAGCATCAAGACTATCATCCATTGATTTACTTAGTCCACATCTATGTTCTAACTTCTTGTTAGACAACATAGAATTTAACCAACATTTTTCCATAGATTCTTTCTGCCCCCTATTTGATAAAAACCTAATACTAATAGATGAATAGTCATTCGATGAAGAAAAAACGATGAAGAAAAAATCATTTTACTATTTTTTTTTCTTTTTATTTCTCATCAGAATTCAAATGAAGTATATGATCCAATCATTAAGATTGTTAATGAAAAACGAGCGAGTCTTGAAAAGAAAAGATTCTCTTTTTGAGGAATCCGGTGAATCATTTCAATATTATGATAGAGATTATGATAGAATCTTTTCCTCAAAAAAAGATATATGATATATAAAGACAGGTTTTTCTCATGTAAAACTTTCAATTCTCATCAAAAAGATACATAGTTGTTTCTTCCCATAAATTAAAAATGAATTATCGTCTCGTAGAATATCGTGTCATATAGTCAAATAAGAAAATGAGTTTATATTACAACAGGGAACGAAAAAGACAATAGGGAACGAAAAAGACAATATACAGGATAGGGGTATAAGGAATCCTTCCCTTGGCTTGATCTATGGCCTGAAACTAAGGAATATAAAATGATCCACCAATCCAATCCCAAGGATCCATAATTCAGCCTATGGCTCCAACAAGGAATAATAGAATAGATAAGTTGTTTAGTCTTCCTTCGATCTTATCTTCTTATGTTTAGATTTTGTATATACTTGTATATTGTATTGTATATTGTAAGGTCTGTACATATAAAAAAAGATATATGTAAATACACAAAGACCCTCATAGTTCATAGTATAGTATTAGTATAAGATGTTTATTCTTTATCCGATTCGGCCCAATCTTTCTTTTTTTGAGGAAAAGATTGGGCCAAGTTTCATTGCAATCAATTAGGAGAACAAACAGGAATTGCTGAATTATACGCGCTTATTTTGTCTATATATCTAGCTTATCCACTGGTTCGAACTCGAATGTGATCGCTTTCCATACTTCACAAGCAGCGGCTAGCTCAGGGCTCCATTTGGTAGCTTCACGAATAATATCATTACCTTCACGAGCAAGATCGCGTCCCTCATTACGAGCTTGTACACATGCTTCTAAAGCCACCCGATTAGCTACTGCACCGGGTGCATTTCCCCAAGGGTGTCCTAAAGTTCCTCCACCGAACTGTAGTACG